TTTCCCATTTATCAAAAAATCCCATTCTTTTCTCATTCTGCATTGAATCATATGAATCGATCTAGCAATGATGGAATTTCGATTCTGTTTACTGAATCACATGAAATTTTACCCAACTCCATATATATGGAATGTATGAAATACGTATGAACGGAGGAAAAAAGATGATTTTAGACTTAGTTAAATGTTAAATTGGAATTTCTAAGAGACAGATCCAAACGGAAAGGAATTGATAAATTCCACTTAGAATTATGGAGTTTTTTTATTTTGTCTAGAATAGAAAATTCACTTTATACCATTATTATGATATTACATATTCCAATCCGATTGGATATCAGAAAAATAAATGGATTCGGGATTTGATCCATTCACGGAGATAAAGACATAATAATCAGAAACAATATAACAATAGAAAGTTAATTTTTTGAGTACTTAACTCTTTCGTGAATTCCATTGTTCCAAAAATGATTTGCAGAGAACTCCTTTTTCTTTTTTTCGTAGAATTTTTATTTTTAGATTTTTAGAATACGATTGAAGCGCATAAGAAGGCTTGTATTTATTAAACCCGCGCTGCTATAGCTATCTATCCATACATCGCTCTCCTTTATTGCATACTTCTACTCGGGACAGCACATGTGGTACTCTATCAAAATTTCTATTTTCTCTTCAATCTAATCAATCTAAATTGCAGTACGACAAGTGTCCGCCTATTCCCTATAAACAGGCATCATACACAAATAATATACCCCATAAGCTAACTGTGGAACACAACTTATGTTTGGGGTTTACATATACTAAAAATTGACATTATAATTGAAATTGATTTGAGAAGGTTTTTTTTTCAATAAAAAAATCAAGACTGATTAGTTATATATCAATTTTGATTTTCTTATATCATTTATCATTAGGTAAAGACAATTTGAGATGTAAATCCAAGAGTGGGTCATGAATTTACAGTCATATAGTTAATGGTTCCAATTTGTTCTGAATTTTTGCTTTTGTAACTGAAAAAAATTCCCATTTTGTTTTTTATTTTTTAATAGAAAAGAGAGGTATTTAGATATTGGGTGTTTTGAGATACTATAAAATTAATTGAAGGGAAGGCGCCGGCCCCCCCCAAAAAAACAAATAACAAATAAAGGGGAATATTTCATCTATTTGGTATCGTTTTGGCGGCATGGCCGAGCGGTAAGGTGGGGGACTGCAAATCCTTTTTCCCCAGTTCAAATCTGGGTGTCGCCTGATTAACAAAAGACAAGACTCGAAATCCCTTATTCTTTATTCCCCTTTGCTGTTATAACTCGCCGAATTTTTCCCAGCAGCGTAGTCTTGAGACTTTCTTGATTGGAAACAGCTGGGGGTTCCCTTCTTTAAATTAAAGTGCCGTAACTCGTTGTATTTAGGATTCAAGGAAAGATTATAGTAGTGGAAGGGCTATCATATCAAATAAAGAGTTACCGATTTTTTTCCATTACTAATGTCGTGTCTACTGGCCGGGTCTTGAATTAGATTGGATGGATAATTGGCTTTTTTCTTTTACTTAATGATAATGAAGGACAAGAAAAATAAAGAATAGGTATCAGTATTCCTACATATATATATTAGTAGCATTCCCTTTGATACTTCAAAAGAAAAGCGTAACTGCAGTTTCATTTTTCATATTTATTGGAGTCTTTGATCGAGGGTGTTGGGTCAGAATCCCCTTTTGACTCTGCACCAGTGATTCCACTATTATTAATAAACACTAATGGAATAATTCCTTCATATTCAGAGAGATAGGGGACATAATTCACATGGATATAGTAAGTCTCGCTTGGGCTGCGTTAATGGTAGTCTTTACATTTTCCCTTTCACTCGTAATATGGGGAAGGAGTGGACTCTAGAGATACTACGAATTGAGTTGGGGAATCAAATTGTATCACTTTTTTATAGATTTTTTATAGATCGTTTTGCAAAGCATAAATAATCTTTATTAATTATTTAATATATTGAATTCATTAATTTAATTCAATTTCGAATTAAAAAATTGAATTAATAAAAATATCTTCATTCCGAAATTGTATTGGCTTTTATTTCTGCTGTGCTTTATTGACGCGTTTGCTATCATGGCTGAAGGATTCAAAATCGATAGGATAACCCCTTTCTAATTTCGAAATCCGAAGAAGTTACCGTAGAACTCCTTGGATTATCTGTAAACCGCGCAATCAATTACTTCTTTGAAATGCTAAAAAAAAGATTACTTTCTAATTTTCTATAAATTAGAAAATAATAAGAGTTGCCTCGCAATTATTTCAGATTGATTGGAATCAACAAAAATCAAATAGATAAAGGAAACAAATAGATGAAGCAAAGAAATAGAATTGAGATACTATGTACATTCCATATATTTAATTGATATTAACCTTTATGAAGATCCATATACATATTGTAGATTGATCTAGATTCAGTTTGTATCTTTCTAGATTACAATAATAAAAATGGATAGTATGGTCGAACGATT